AGGGTTCGCCGCGGTTCATTGCTGTGCTTACACACTAGGCTACCCTTCTCCGAAAGCTCCGCGGGACCACCTACCACTAGTCTTCGGCCGGAGGGGTTTATTGCACAAAAACGCCGGGACGCAGGCTCCCGAAGAGGGAGGAAGCCCAACGAATGTCAGATGCAAAGCCCCGCACCTCATTAAGATCATATTGGCATACTCTCCCAAAAAAGAAAGAGCAAACCCCATTGAAGACGAGAGTGAGGTACAACAAGGCCATTTCTGTCCAATGCCCTTCTCACGGAGCCGTACGTGGACGTTACCGCTCATACAGCTCCCAGCCAGCAAGCAGTTAGCCTTCCTATACAAGGAATGGAAGTGTGGATGAATCGACATCAAATAGAGGAATTAGGTTTTTCTTTTTTACTTACTTTGAGAAGAGAGTCGTTGGTTTGGCCGACTGACTACGTGGGAAATACGCGATCTAGGCAAGCCGCTACATGTTCCCCCCTTGCCCTTGAACGATAGAAGAACTACTTATCTTCTCTTAGATAGCGGTCGATCGGTTCGCATCTATGGTCAATCAATAGGTCCGCGGATCTATTATTCTATACGATAAATCGCCATCTCGTAGCACCACCACGACACCTATTCTCGTTCTTTTTCCGAGCCCCCCATGCCGTGACTTCGATTTTTAGTATGATGAATGAGTGGAAAGATCTTTATAGAAGTCCCTGTCCGATCCAAGCAAAGAGTAAGTATCTTTTATATAATAAGGGAGAGAACTGCGAGTTCTAAAAGACTTGCTGCTCCCCTATCCGAATCCCGCGAGTGGAGTGACTAAGCGCGAGACGAGCCATAACATAAGGGGCGAATCTACTCTTCGTAGAATCGACCATAGCATAGATCTTTTATTTTTCGGTATATTTGCATCAGGCTTAGCCCCTACTAGTAAGAAGGTGTTCCCGAAAAAAAGCGGTTTTTTAAGGCTTCAAACTACTAGTCATTAAGACTACTATGAAAGAAAGAAAAGTAAGGAAGTCCTTTTCTTGACTTGGCCTGCGTGCATTATACCTACCCCTTTAACTTGATTTAAATCTCAAAAAAGAAATAAAAGCATAACTCTTTGCTTGTTGTCCTCTTACTCTTTTAGCCTGCCTTGTGGAGGTCTCTCGGGGGTCTACGTCAGATCCGATCAGTCTCGTGATGAGGAGAAGTCGTTTCCTTTTTTCCAAAAAGAAGGGTATCGTCACGACAACTAAATTTGTCCGGTAAACTACTCGGGCTCCCCATGGTTGTTTAGTAAAAAAAAGGGGGGGATTCTCTTCATCCGGGGGTGCATTTCATTCATTATGAACTCAAAAGTGTAGGGCTGATTAGTGAGGTCTTAAAAACTTTATACAATGAATGATCAGCCATTCCATTTTGTCAGCAAGTAGGCGACGCGAATCTATGGTTTCTATGTTTCAATCGGATACCAATTGCTTGGATGCGTTTGAAAGCCTCGAGATCACTTGCAGAAAAAATGTTTTCTAGGTTTGTCTTGTGTCTCCGTAACAAATGGTCCATTTATTGATGGGCGAACGACGGGGATTGAACCCGCGCGTGGTGGATTCACAATCCACTGCCTTGATCCACTTGGCTACATCCGCCCCCGCACAGGTTTCAGTCTCTATCTACGATCAGATCCTTTCTTTTCCCCTTATGACCGCTATCAAAGAGAAGCTTTTTACTATACTATAGTAGCAAGTCGATTGTTGTGTTTTGGAATTAGGGGAAGCAAAGCTTCAACAAGTAGAAGTTTCCTGGCAAAGCTTCAAACAAAGAGGTTGGGCTGTTCACTTCATTGATTTGACTTCACTTTACTTAAGATTTTATATAACCGGACTCAGGAAAGGCTCTTAGAAGCTCGTGATGGACCTTAAAGGTATCAGGAGCAGAGGGTTGTTACACAAGGCTATGAGATGGGTCTTTCATCCCTGGATTCACCCACTCTCATCTATGTTACTTGACTCTACTATTAAGATAAGAGAATTCAAGAGAACTCTGTAATCCGTAGCTAAAAGAAAAGAAGAAACGCTCACCCTCCACCTTAGACACCCATCCTATAGAAAGGAAGATTTCCGCTTTCGGCTCCTAAATAGGAGGCTAAGACACTATCATAAAAGCGGTTAGGCAATAGAGAATACAATCTCGACAGAAAGAACGAAACGAAAAAAAAAATAATAAATAGTAATTGATTAGCGGTTGATCGCCAGAAGAGAAAGAAGGGCCATCCGCCTAGGGATAAGACAAAGAACAAGAAAGATGCCTCCCTGGCGGTCGGGGTTATGCTGGAAGACCTTACTTACGAAGAGGAATCTGAATATGACGGCTAAGCAACATCGGAAAAGAAGATGAGTGAGCTAGTCCATAGGGATCTTCTCTCCTTAGCGAAATAGAAAACTTCTACTCCATACGTAACGATGCTTTAGCTTCCCGCTACGGACTATACATATAGAACGGCATAGGGAAGAGCAAGAATAGCTGCATTCTTATTATTAGATTCTCATAGGGAAGAAGTTCTTATTCTCTTAGGGTCCTATGCGGGTTGCTTAGCAAAACCTTGGTGGGGCTGTTACACGTATATCCTCTAATCAATAACTCGAACACCAAGCTCTCAACAAGCACAAGAACCCCTTCGTCGACACGTTTACCGCCTTTTACCTCATCCCTCACTGGGATTGGGATCAGTTGAAGGCTCAGAATCAGCTGCAGGAGCTGTAAAGCCCTTGTTATTAGCATTAGAGAAGAAAAGAAGGAGAGGTGAAAGCCGCCCTGAGGCAGTTAGGCTTCTTACCTTTGAGTATAAGTATTAGCAACATCCCCTAGCGTCCTAAGCCCGGGCAACCTATTCAGATGGCTCCAAGACCTATTCCGTGTAAAAAGAAAGACCGGTGTCGGCAGCTCCCCGAGGGCCCACTTTCTTGTGATTTGCTTAAGCACACTTTGCGCTTTAGGTGAAATACTTGGTCAAAGAGTGCATTTCGACTATTTACCTCGTAAGAATAAAGGTTTACTGACTTTCACAAGCAAGAACAAAGACAAGAAATGGCGAAGAGAGAGAACTGCCCCCCATACATGGGCTTATCGATCCAAATCCTCCTTCCCTCCTCGTGAACTCTTCCATCTGATCGGGAAAGCCTATGCCGAACAATTAGACAGATGGACAGATGGTGCTGGGCCTCCCTAAGGCTACCATAGCAAAGAAGGACAATCCTACAGATGGAGCCGCTGCTTTATTTAAACAGCTAAGATAAGGTCTAAGACCGTCTCTTCTTTTCCACATCCTCATTCTTTTCCTTCCCTCTTTCCGGATACTTTTGCTTCTAATGCTACGGAACCAGCTTTCCCAATAAAGAAATTAATGTGTAGGAACCTGCCCTCATCGAACTGAAGGTAACCTTCCCGCATTTGAAGACAGACTAATGTTTAACACCTCCTGCTTTCATAGAGATGTTTTATTCTCTGACCGCCGGGGATTACCCAAATATCGATGAATAACCGTGAAGTTCGACAATCTTTTGAGGGATGGGAGTCGACTGACTGACAAGGAACTGACAAAAGGGGGAAAGGAGGAGTGAAACCATTCGACGGAGTTGGAAAGGGCTTATAAAATCATAATAAGGTTGGTATCACCTGCGTCCGGGGACTCGAAGGATGAGATCGCTGATGCCGACCACCCTCTCTGTCTTTGTCAGTGAAGTAAATCACCCCGATGCTAAGCGATCCACAGTGTTCAATGTGAGCCCAACCACCCCACTCTAATAGTAGGAGAAAGGAAAACGCTCGATCCAGTCATCGGATCTCCCCATTGACAGATAGAGTTGAAGAAAGAATTTTCCGGGGATTTCGGATTTATATCTTAAACTACTTCCGAGAGGGTCTCATGCTACGATACGAGTAGAATAAATAGGGGTATAGTCCGGGTAAACCAAATAAGATTTTGACGTATACCTTTTATTGGAAACCTACAAAGTCGCAATCCTGACTGCGGGAGCAGACCTTTTTGAGATTCATTCTTGCATTCCAGTCTAACTCTCCTTTCTGTCTGTCACTGGATCTCCACTACTTGACTTGCGACTTGAGCTAGCAGACTGAGCTTTAGCTTGAGCGAGAACGAAGGCAGACATCTCTTTTTTGGACTGAACTGCTTGAGCTGGAGCTTTGGACTCGACGAGGTGTTGGGGGCTTGCCCTATGGAGAGTATCTTCCATTCTCTCTTCACCAGACAGATAGACAAATAGCAAATCCGATAGATTTTTTATGGCTTCCTCACTATCAGCAAGCTCCCACAGGCGATGAACTGCTTCCGACTTCTTCATTCGGTTTGTAGCCATATCGTATAGAGTTAAAAATTCCTTTATATGGGGGTAGCTAGATTCAAGCAAGCATTCCAGCGAAACGATCCTTTGACAATGGGCTCTGCCCAACACTGGGGCTTACTTTATACAGAGAGAGGAAAAGTAGCAATCCAAGCTCTTTTTTTTCGGATATTGGATAGGCTAAGCTAGGTGTAGCCCGCTTTCTCTACGGTTTTGCTGAACTTGTCAAGCCCGGGGGCCTTTTGGGAATTTTTTAGAATGATCGATTATGGGATAACACTTTCGAAGGCTGAAAGGGATGGCATGGGTTAAGCATCTGACTCTGGACGTGGGACGAGGAGACGCCTAGATTGGATTAATCCTACTTTGAGTGTCGACCTGGACCGGGGACTCTGAAAGCCAACAAAAATATCAAAGCCAGGAATCCCGTCATAGAATATTTAAATTAGATCGAACCCCTACTAACAAACAGAAGTGAGGAAAGCGGCGCGTGGGCGTGGTACATTCTGCGGCAGTTGCCTCTTCTCCCCTTTTGAGGACTCGTGAGACAAGACCAAAAAATAGTAGCCGTGATGCCCCTGTTCGCTCTATTGAGCAAGTACATGAGATAAGGCGACATCCGGTCCTCCGCCCCAATAGCAAAAATCTGATCACATA